TTTTTACGGGATCCCTATCTACCAAAATTTTAACTTCTGGTTCCGGCGAACGAATAATCATTGAGTCCTCCTCTTTCCGGACAACACATACAAAGAGACCCGCCAATAAATAGTTAAGTAATTAGTGAACCTATGAGAGATGTTTAGACTTAGTTTTTTTCTCTTCACATCTCCCATCTATCTATTTTCTTTAGTTATTCACTAGAGCAATTATGATCTGGAAGTCGATCCGGGGCAAGTGTTCGGATCTATTATGACATATCTGTGAGGCGCTTAACGGACCTTTTTAATCTTATAAACCCTTTTTCTTGGCTTTGAATTGACTCAAAAACCATTTTTTTGTGCAATCTAGTGTATTCATATCTCAATTATAAGTTACTAAACGGAACTACTTTATACTTTATGTCTTGCATGCATATAACATATTAATGTGACTCTATTCCGTACTCTATTCAAAATTTGGCGAGAAGTAATTACTAAACTAAGAGACATCTCAGTATTTATATTTAGTTATTCGAAGGTTTTTTTATTAGTTTTAAAAGCAGAAACTAAAAAGATTCTCTACTTTATCTGTATATCGATTTATCTGTATATCGATCTGTATATCGATCTGTATATCGTTTATTCCTACGAAATATTAGACGAAATAGAACGATCTTTAGAAGGGATATAATGAAATTCTTTGATTGGTTCTTCCCAGAAAAACGATCCGTTTTAGTTATTTGACGACCGATAGGGACAACAAATAATTAATTATAACAAATAGAAATAGAAAAAATTAGAAATGGAAACTAAATAACTAAATAAACATAACAGTGTTCTTATTCAAACCGCCTTGTAATCTTCAACCAATTCTGTGCTTCAATATAATTGCCAGGAGTAAGCGCTATAGCTTGTTTCCAATACTCGGCGGCTTGATCGAACCAAGCCTCCGCAATTTCCGAATCCCCTTGCTGAACGGCCTGTTCTCCCCGGTCGGAATAGGGGGGTAAATTCCTTCCCTTAGAACCGTACTTGAGAGTTTCCGACCTCATACGGCTCAGCGGTCAAATTCTTTTGATGTAATCTATCGTATCTAATTGAATGAGATTTCTCATAGATATATCGCGATCCCTTTTTTTCTCGAGTTAACCAAAAGAAAGAGGTTAATTACATGAGTTTCAAACTAAAAATTTTCTTAATAATCAGTTTTATCTTTTCTCCCACCTTCAGAACAATAAAGCATAAGCATTTTCACTATCATTAGAATTTTCTGTAAAGGTAACTATCTCGGTTTCATATATAAATTTATATAGAATCTTTGAAAAAGACCTTCCTTCATAAGAAGGAAAAGACTTACTATCTTTGGGATCTGATGCTACACCGCTGCTCAATACCTTAGGGGATCCACTTTATTACATAAGTTGATTCCTAACTTTTATCTCATATCATGACATAAGTAAGCAGTTCTTATTGTATCGGACCAAAACCTCGCGAATTTATCTTTACGGCGCTTCCTCTATCAATTAGATCCTTTATCCATAGAATAAAGTATTTAGGCATACCTATTTCTTCATATTAATATTTCTACTTTAATATGAAGTTTATTTCTTTACTACAGCTGATAAAAATCGTTGTTTTGAACGATACATATGTAGAAAGCCTACTTTTTTTATAGTATTTATTAACGGATTTCTTCTTTCCCTTTTTTTTTATTTCTATAGTGGAGATAGTCGCACGTAATGACAGATCACGGCCATATTATTAAAAGCTTGTGGTAAGAACGGGTTTCGCTCTAGTGCCCGAAAATAATATTCCAAAGCTTTTGTATGTTCTCCGTTCCTTGTATGGATAAGGCCTATGTTATAGAGTATATAACTTCGATCATAAGGATCAATTTCCAGTCGCATAGCTTCATAATAATTCTGTAAAGCTTCCGCATAATTTCCTTCGGATTGAGCCGACATCCGTTACGGTCGTCATTCGATTCAAAGAATCTCCGTTCCAGAACCGTACGTGAGATTTTCACCTCATACGGCTCCTCCTTTCTGTGCATAATGAAAAAAAGACATGGAATCAAAAAAGATTGAAAGATTTTCATTATAAACTGAGCGGGGCTGGTGTTTTTACAAGAAATCTCTAGCCAACCTTCTTGTAAAAGATCTTTCCTTAACATCAAGCATGTTGGTATTATATTAGATAAAAAAGGCGACCCCAACAATTTCTTTGTCTTCAACGCCCTTAAATTTGCAGGAATTAGTCACTTCAACAGTCTTCGATGGTTATACGGGTATCCAAAATACGAACGAGATGGATGTTTGTTGTCCCAACCATTCTTGTTAGTCCCGATCCTGATAAGTAAAGGGAATCATTTCTAACAAAGTTTTCGTGTGTTGATTCCTAGGGGTAGTGCTTCTTCCCCTATGCCTCCTATTGGTACTAGTGGAGTAGGGTTAACTTAACCTATAGGTGTAACCTTTCGCTCAATACTCTAGAATCGACAATTGAAGCATCTGAGGCTGCATTAATCGGGGATACACGATAGAAGGGGTTGCTTTATTTACAAACTTCACCTTCAACAAGCGTAGATTTTTTTCAATAATTTTTTCTTCCTATTCCGAATAATTAATAATAATGTTGTCTTTATAATTAATAATAATGTTGTCTTTCTCTTAAGACTGAGAGCGGTAAAAAAAAAATAAAAATAATCAAATCGCACCATCTCTGTAATAGGTGAATGCCTCTTTTTCTCCTGAAGTTGTCGGAATTATTCGTAATAAGATATTGGCTACAATTGAAAAGGTTTTATCAATAAAATTTCCATTTATCCCAGATCTAGACATAGGTGTATTAATCCATTCTATAATTTTTTTGAATTTCCTTTCGTGAGAAAATGATCCCACAAACAAAGGAATTGTACAGTACGAAATAACGTAAAAATGGATTCATTAAAACAAAAAGACGCCCTTGTTACTCAAATTGTTTATTTTTGACAGGAATCAATAAAAAATTTTTAATATTTGAATCCGATTAGATTTCATCCAAATGTAGTAATAGAAAAATGAAGGGAACTATTCCGATTTCATTGAAGTTGAAGAATCAAAGAATTTCTCCTAGAGATTAGGATAATTTGAGAAGTTTTGATTCCAAAGAGGAAAAAGAGTCGAATAATAATTCTATGATTAAAATGGAATACCGTCTGTTTTGTGTTGTGTGTATAGTGGGTATACGCATACAATCAAATATAAAAATCCGAAGGGCGGTTCATGAATTTGGAATAAATCTATGGGTTAAGAGGTTGAAGTAAGGAATTCTTGTTGAAAAATCGAAAACAGGAAAGGGATTTTAGAATTTTTATGAAAATGGAATAATAGTTTAAACTATTATTTTAGTTTAAACTAAATAGAATCGTGGTATAAAGGTAGCCATTAAACATAGTCTAAAAAAATAGATCGATCGGTGGATTCGTTCCAATTGAGTGATTTAATCCGGTATAAATATTAGAAAGGGCTGATATCTTCGCAAACATGAATAGATATATATCTTTATTTAAATTTTACAATTTTTTTCATAAAAAAATTATCTTTATCCCGAGCCTCGGAGGAAGGATTTATCTTTGATGAAAAGTTTTATACTTTTAGAGTTACATTTTTATAGTGAAAATAGAATGTACATACCTATAAAAAATGAATATAAATGACTCACTATTTACTCGGTTTTTGGGCCATAATCATTATGTAGGAGAGATGGCCGAGTGGTTGAAGGCGTAGCATTGGAACTGCTATGTAGACTTTTGTTTACCGAGGGTTCGAATCCCTCTCTTTCCGTATCCTTCACCTAATTCATCAATGTTACTGGCCACAATGCATCAAATAAGAATGGATACTCCAACAGCTAGCCCGTATCTTTTCTTTGATATGGATTCTTTATTCCTAATCCTAATTTCTGTGGTACGAAAATACTGGACAAAATGGACAAGGAATTAAAATCCCCTACTGATCTAGAGATACATGAATGAGAGAAAAATCCCCAGACCAAACCCCTTAACTTAACTCAGTCCCTTTACTTAAGCGAAAAAAGGGGGCAAAATTGGCCGAACCCTATGTTATTTTAGTTAGGGTTAAGTCTGACGAGAGTAATATTCTACAACTAGCAATTCATTTATTTTCAAACCGACCCATTTACTATCTATTATTTGATTGACTAATCCTTTATATTGTAATGGGTGAAGAGTCAAATGTTTTGGTAATTCCTCCGGGGGGGATGAATCAAGATGATTTTGAATCAGAGCCTTAGATTTTTGCTCATCTCTCACCGTAATAATATCTCTGGGTTTGCATCGATAACTTGGTATATCTACTATACGACCATTAACTAAAATATGCCTATGGTTAACTAATTGGCGGGCTTGAGGAATAGTCGAAGCCATACCCAATCGAAAAAGGATGTTATCCAAACGCATTTCAAGTAATTGTAGTAAAACCTGACCGGTTGACCCTTTGGCTTTTCCGGCGATACGAACGTATTTAAGTAATTGTTGTTCCGTAAGACCATAATGAAAGCGCAATTTTTGTTTTTCTTCTAAACGAATACGATATTGCGATTTTTTGCCGGGGCGCGATTGGGTTCGAAGATCGTTTCCGGCTCTAGGCTTTTTACTAGTTAGCCCCGGTAAAGCCCCCAGACGGCGGATTTTTTTGAAACGAGGTCCTCTGTAACGCGACATAAAGACTCCTTTTTTTTATGAAATTTCATAAACCAAAATTAAAACTAAACTAAAATATGATAAATGAAGCGAAATTTACTGAAGTATTACAAAGAATAATTAGAGGAATTGTATCAATATCCGGACCTTATTGTATATAAATATTATATATATAATTGTATTATATAAAAAAAAATATAAATTATATAAATAAAAAAGAAAAAGAATTTGAAATAATAGAAAAAAAATGAAGGGCTCTTTTCTTGATTGATTTGTTCTACAGAGACCAAACCCCTCCAATCCCATTTTTATTCATAATTGGAAGTTTCTATGAAATAATAGAAAGGGCTCGGTGACCTTTAGGAAAGGGCAAAGAAGCTTTTCACTTTGATTTCATATTATCAATTATCTAAAAAATAAAACAAATGGAGAAAAGCCGGCTATCGGAATCGAACCGATGACCATCGCATTACAAATGCGATGCTCTAACCTCTGAGCTAAGCGGGCTCGCATAATATAAATTGTACACGTATACTAATTTAGTAAACTACTGCTACTAAGATCTTAACTTTTTATTCTTAGCTATTTCATAAGAAATATGATATAAATGTAAAAAAATTCAACTATAGAAACGAATAAGAATGGAAAATCTAATTTCCAAAAACATTTCATTTTGATCTATTAATTTAGATCTATTTCTCAAATATATGTTTATCAATAATAAATATCTTAATTTGTTTAATTAGATACTAAGATTTTTTTAGTATATCCATATTTAATTTACTATTTTTTTTAATATTGTTTTTTTATATTTTACTATATAATTACTATATAAAAACTATATAATTACTATATAAAAATAAAAGAAAACTATAACTATATTATAACTATATAAAATATAAATTCGAAATAAAATATTTTAGTACATAGTTTTATATTTCTATATATTTAGTTATATTTCGAATTTGAAATCGAATTTGGTAACTAAAGTTAGTAATATAATCTAGTAATTAAGTTCTAGTAATTAAGTTAGAATCTTATTCTATAATTAGAATCGTAGAATATATTAAATTAATATAATTAATTAATATAATTAATTATTATATATATTTGAAATCGAAAATATAGAATTTATATAATAAAAAAGAATTTCCTATTTCATTAATATTCATTGATAACTCATTGATAACTAATTCGAAATTAACGGAATAATTAATTGATTAATTATATCCATTCGATTAGTTATGGCTATTAATGAAATTTGAAATTACTAAATTGCCCTTTGTCGTTTTTTTTATTATTTATTATGGTCTTCCCTAAGAAAAGGATAAAAAGAGAAAAGTGCAATCCAGATCATAATGAAACATTCCTATGGTTTCATTCGGAAAGGCGAAACCTAAGACGAAAAAAAAAAAGAATCGACCGTTCAAGTATTAAAAATTGCACACTAAAAATGATAGAAATAGGGACATGTATAAGTCTAATATATATATTATAATAGATATATGTTATGTGGTATATATCTATATTGAATTTCTGATTGGACCAAGTATGGTTTCCAATAGAGATGAAAGAAGATAGATACGAAATCAAATAGGAGCAAACACTTTTCAATACAGGAATCGATATCTAATGAATTCCACGGTTCCAGCATAATAAAAATGGAAATGAACGAAAAGGGGTAAACGGCATCATGATGTGATCCTAATCACATCACAAAAAAAGGGGGGATATGGCGAAATTGGTAGACGCTACGGACTTAATTGGATTGAGCCTTGGTATGGAAACCTACCAAGTGATAACTTTCAAATTCAGAGAAACCCTGGAATTAAAAATGGGCAATCCTGAGCCAAATCCCGTTTTATGAAAACAAACAAGGGTTTCAGAAAGCGAGAATAAATAAAGGATAGGTGCAGAGACTCAATGGAAGCTGTTCTAACAAATGGGGTTGGCGGCGTTGTGTTCGTAAAGGAATCCTTCCATCGAAACTTCCGAAAGGATGAAACATATATACATATGTATACTTACTGAAATACTATCGCCAAATGATTAAAAATGATTAATGACGACTCCAACCGGTTCTATAATTTTTATATATCTATTTAGATGAAAAATAGTCATTGATCAAATTATTCACTCCATCATAGTCTGATCGATCTTTTTAAGAATTGATTAATCGGATAAGAATAAAGATAGAGTCCCATTCTACGTGTCAATATCGACAACAATGAAATTTATAGTAAGAGGAAAATCCGTCGACTTTAGAAATCGTGAGGGTTCAAGTCCCTCTATCCCCAAAAAGACCTGGTTGCCTCGTTGCCTCCCTAATTATTTATCTTCTCATTTTATTATCGACTCGAAATTGGTTATGTTTCTCAGTCATTCTCACTCTACTCTTTCACAAACCTATCTGAGCAGAAAAATGTTTTCTTATCACAAGCCTTGTGTGTGATATATATGATAATGATACGTGTACAAATGTAAATCAGCATCTTTGAATAATGTGTTAAATTTGAATAATTAACAATCCATATCATTATTTGTACTGTATTGAAACTTACAAAGTTTTCTTTTTGAAGATACAAGAAATTCTACAAGGGCCTGGATAATACTTTGTAATATCTTTTAGTTTTTTTAATTGACATAGACCCAAGTCCTATATTAAAATAAAATGAGGATGATGCGTCGTGAATGGTCGGGATAGCTCAGCTGGTAGAGCAGAGGACTGAAAATCCTCGTGTCACCAGTTCAAATCTGGTTCCTGGCACATGAGTAATTTGTATGAGTATATATTCTACAAATTAATTGATATGGGT